CGCAGGAACAGCCACTTTGAGTGTTAAAGAGAAGGTTCGAAAACATATTTATTCTGATTCAGAGGGCGAAATGCATTGGAATACCGATGTATATCATGCATCGGAATTTAGATATGGAAATGTTCATCTCTTACCAAAAACAAGTCATTTATGGATATTATTAGGGGAACCATGGAAATCCAGTCTCGTCTCCCTTTCGATTCACAAGGATCAAGATCAAATCAACGCTCATTCTCTTTCTGGCAAACGAAGATCTATTTCTAGCCCCTCAGGAACTACTAATCAAGCGAGAGCAAAATTGGAGTGTTCTGGGAAAGGGGCGGATAGGATTCCTAATTCTTCAGAATGTAATCGAATCATATGTACGGGTCTTTGTAATCTGAGATATACGGCCATTCTCGACGAGAATTCTGATTTATTGGCAAAGCGGCGAAGAAATAGATTCATCATCCCACTCCAAGCGATTCAAGAACGCGAGAACGAGCTAACACCCTCTTTGGGGATCTCAATTGAAATACCGAAAAATGGGATTTTCCGTAAAAACAGTATTCTTGCATATTTTGATGATCCACAATATAGAAGAAAGCACTCGGGAATTACTAAATATGAAACAATCGAAATGCAGTCAATCGTCAAAAAAGAGGATTTCATTGAGTATGGGGGAGTCACGGAATTAAAGCCAAAAGACCCAATAAAAGTCGATCGATTTTTTTTTATTCCCGAAGAAGTGCATCTCTTACCCGAATCTTCTTCGATACTGGTACGAAACAATAGTATTATTGGAGGAGATACACCAATCACTTTAAAGACAAGAAGCCGAGTAGGCGGGTTAGTCCGAGTGGAGAGAAAAAAAAAAAGAATTGAACTTAGAATTTTTTCTGGAGATATCCATTTTCCTGGAAAGACAGCAAAGATCTCCCAACATAGTGGCGTTTTGATACCACCAAGAACAGGAAAGAGAAATTCCAAGGAAAACAAAAAATGGATCTATATCCAACGGCTCACACTTACCAAGAGAAACTATTTTGTTTTAGTTCGACCTGTAATCACATATGAAATAACGGATGGGATAAATTTAGTAAGACTTTTACCTCCGGATATACTGCAAGAAAGGGATAATGTACAACTTCAAATTGTCAATTATATCTTTTATGGAAACGGCACGCTAATTCGGGCAAGTTCGGAGACAGGTATTCAATTAGTTCGGACTTGTTTAGTATTGAATTGGGATCAAGACAAAAAAAGTTCTTTTAGCGACGAGGCCCGTGCTTCCTTTGTTGAAATAAGGACAAATGGTTTGATTCAAGATTTTCTAAGAATCGACTTAGCAAAATCGCCTATTTCGTATACTATCAAAAGGAATGATCTATCGGGTTCAGCGTTGATCTCCAAGAGTGAATCAGATCGCACCAGGATCAACCCCTTTTCTTCCATTTATTCCTATTCCAGAGCAAGGATTCGAGAATCCCTTACCCAACATCAAGGAACTATCCATACGTTGTTGAATCAAAATAAGGAATGCCAATCTTTGATAATTTTGTCAGCATCCAATTGTTCTTGTTCGCGACTCGGTCCATTCAACGCTGGAAAGTCTCCCAATGTGATAAAAGAATTCAGTCACAAGGACCCCCTAATTTCAACTAGGAAATTGTTGGGTCCTTTAGGAACAGGTCTTCAAATTGCGAATTTTTATTCATTTTCACATTTAATAACTTCTAATCAGATCTTGGTAACTAACTATTTCCAACTTGACAATTTGAAACCGACTTTTCAAGTACTTCAATATTTTTTAATGGATGAAAATGGGAAAACTGTGAAGCCCGATCCGTGGAAGAACATCATTTTGAATCCATTTGATTTAAATTGGGATTTTTTGGATTACACTTGTTGTGAAAAGTCATCTACAATCATTAGTCTTGGGCAGTTTATTTGTGAAAATGTCCGCATAGCCAAAAAAGGACCGCATCTAAAATCGGGTCAAGTTCTAATTGTTCAAGTTGACTCTGTAATACTACGATCAGCTAAGCCCTTTTTGGCTACCCCAGGTACAACTGTGCATGGTCATTATGGGAAAATGCTTTCTAAAGGAGATACATTAGTTACATTTATCTATGAAAAATCAAGATCTGGTGATATAACGCAAGGTCTTCCAAAAGTGGAACAGGTGTTAGAAGTGCGTTCAATTGCTTCAATATCAATGAATCTCAAAAAGAGGGTGGAGGGTTGGAACAAATGTATAATAAGAATTCTTGGAATTCCTTGGGGATTCTTGATTGGTGCTGAGCTAACTATAGTGCAAAGTCGTATCTCTTTAGTTAATAAGATCCAAAAGGTTTATCGATCCCAGGGCGTGCAGATACATAATAGGCATATCGAAATTATTGTTCGTCAAATAACCTCCAAAGTGTTAGTTTCAGAAGACGGACTATCTAATGTTTTTTTACCTGGAGAACTCGTTGGATTGTTGCGAGCGGAACGAATGGGACGCGCTTTGGAAGAAGCGATCTGTTACCGAGCTGTCTTATTGGGAATAACCAGAGCGTCTCTGAATACTCAAAGTTTTATATCTGAAGCGAGTTTTCAGGAAACTGCTCGAGTTTTAGCAAAAGCGGCTCTCCGGGGTCGTATTGATTGGTTGAAAGGCCTGAAAGAGAACGTTGTTCTGGGGGGAATGATACCGGTTGGTACTGGATTCAAAGGCAAAGGATTAGTGACCTCTCCAAAGCAACACAAGCATCTTCCCTTGGAAATAAAAGAGAAGAATCTATTCGAAGGGGAAATGAGAGATATTTTATTTCACCACAAAACCTTATTTGATTCTTTCCTTTCAAAGAATTTCCACAATACATCAGAACAATCATTTCGAGTATTTAATGATTCCTAAGAGCAGATTCACCCTTTTTATTTTAAAAGGATCTATGTTTGAATTTGATCCCGTCATTTTTTTGGTAAGAGTAATCAAAATAATAATGAATAGAAAAGAAGAATGGCTTGGCCCTGTCTTTCGGGCCAATCTCTGGTAGAAGGGAAGGTTCCATCGGAACAATTTTTTTTTCAGGGTACCTCGTCTCTTTTTGTTAAAAAAAAAAACAAAAAGAGGGAGGAGTGTGAGGAGAAATGACACGAAGATATTGGAACATAAATTTGGAAGAGATGATGGAAGCGGGAGTTCATTTTGGCCATGATATTCGAAAATGGAATCCTAAAATGGCACCTTATATCTCTGCAAAGCGTAAAGGTAGGCATATTACAAATCTTATTAAAACGGCTCGTTTTTTATCAGAAACTTGTGATTTGGTTTTTGATGCGGCCAGTAGGAAAAAACAATTCTTAATTGTTGGCACTAAAAAAAAAGCAGCTGATTCAGTATTACGGGCTGCAATAAGGGCTCGGTGTCATTATGTTAATAAAAAATGGCTCAGCGGGATGTTAACGAATTGGTCGACTACAGAAACGAGACTTCAAAAGTTTAGAGACTTAAGAACCAAACAAAAAACAGGAAGATTGGATCGTCTTCCGAAACGAGATGCGGCCATCTTGAAACGACAATTATCGCACTTGCAAAGATATCTTGGCGGGATTAAATATATGACAGACTTACCTGATATTGTAATCATCGTTGATCAGCACGAAGAATATACGGCCCTTCGGGAATGTATCACTTTAGGAATTCCAACAATTTGTTTAATCGATACAAATTGTGACCCCAATCTCGCAGATATTTCGATTCCAGCAAATGATGATTCTATCTCTTCCCTCCGATTTATTCTTAACAAATTAGTATTCGCAATTCGTGAGGGCCGTTCTGAGTCTGTAAGAAATACGTAATTACTAAGAAGAAAAAGAACTTATGTCGTTTCGGAAACCTTATAGATTTATCGAATCGCTTACTATTTCTGAATCTCAAAAACGAGATAAAAAGAACTGGCCATAGAGTGTGATTAGTTGGTATTCCAAATATACGATTCAAGTAGTTAAGTCAAGAAAAAGATGGTTGAATCAAAATAATTTCGTTTAAAGTTTTCTTTTTGTCAGAGAGCAATATGAATCTTTTATCAGGTTCCACCAATATACTAAAAGGGTTCTACGAGATATCCGGTGTGGAAGTAGGCCAACATTTCTATTGGAAAATCGGGGGTTTCCAAGTTCACGGCCAAGTACTGATTACTTCTTGGGTTGTAATTGCTATCTTATTAGGTTCCGCTGCGCTAGCTGTTCGGAAACCCCAAACCATTCCGACCGGCCTTCAGAATTTCTTCGAATATGTCCTTGAATTCATTCGAGATGTGAGTCAAACTCAAATTGGAGAAGAATACGGTCCTTGGGTTCCTTTTATTGGAACTATGTTTCTCTTTATTTTTGTTTCTAATTGGTCGGGCGCTCTTTTACCTTGGAAAATCATACAATTACCTCACGGGGAGTTAGCCGCACCCACGAATGATATAAATACTACGGTTGCTTTGGCTTTACTCACGTCAGTGGCATATTTCTATGCGGGTCTTACTAAAAAAGGATTAGCTTATTTCGGTAAATATATTCAACCAACTCCAATTCTTTTACCTATTAACATCTTAGAAGATTTCACAAAGCCCTTATCACTTAGTTTTCGCCTGTTTGGAAATATATTAGCTGATGAATTAGTAGTTGTTGTTCTTGTTTCGTTAGTACCGTTAGTGGTTCCTATCCCTGTCATGTTCCTTGGATTATTTACAAGTGGTATCCAAGCTCTTATTTTTGCAACTTTAGCCGCGGCTTATATAGGTGAATCCATGGAGGGCCACCATTGACTAGTTTTCGAAAGAGTCTTTTTTTAGCTTCGACGAAGGCAATATAGGCGCGGCTCCAACTAATCGACTTTGAAAAAATAATATCTATACCTAAACTATATATGATTTAGAGTAATAGCAAAAAAGATTAGGCTATTGAACAGAGAATTGTAAAAAAAAGTAAAGAGATGGCAAAGATCTTTTGACAAAAATTCGCCTTTAGTCCACTTATATCGATATCTCCCTGCAATGAATATTTTTTCTATAGGTTGACTAATCCCAATCATTAACTAGAAGGATTTCCTTTTCAATTGATTTGATTCAACGAGGGGCCAAAAAATTTTTCAGAAATACGAAATGGAATGAACTTTGATCAATCACTTTTTACTCAATGAGTCTGTACTAATCAATTTGTCCTTTTTGATTGTATCCACGCCGGATCATGATAAAGAGCGGGAAAGAAGAATTTACAAAAACGGAATTTCTAAAAAATAAAAAATGGGCTGGTTCGAAGAGGGGATCGAATTGAATGGCGCTAAGGCAACTTGTGGGGCTGTTGCGACGAATGATTCTCAAATCCGAGTGGCTCTAAGATGGATGAAGGGTTGGTTTCCATTAGGAAAGAAATACGTGTATATGGTATATTAGCTAGTTCGATAGGAATTAACGATCGATCTAATTTGACCTCCTAATGTGAATTTATGCGGAGAGTCTCCTATGCAAAGTTTGTAGTTATTTCGACTGGATGAATCGTCGCGAGGGAAGAATTAAATCATAATTCATTGGGTGAGTGTATCATTAACCATTTCTTTTTTTGGGACGAGGAACTTATCATGAATCCACTGATTTCTGCCGCTTCCGTTATTGCTGCTGGATTGGCTGTAGGGCTTGCTTCTATTGGACCTGGAGTTGGTCAAGGTACTGCTGCGGGCCAAGCGGTAGAAGGTATCGCAAGACAGCCGGAGGCGGAGGGGAAAATACGAGGTACTTTGTTACTTAGTCTAGCTTTTATGGAAGCTTTAACAATTTATGGCCTGGTTGTCGCATTAGCCCTTTTATTTGCGAATCCTTTTGTTTAATCTTAGAAATATGAAAACCTTTTTCTCCTTTTGGATTGCCTTTTCCTTCTGCTTTGCTTTTTCAAATTCTAGCACGATTTCATTCTTACAATTCCTCATTCGTTGAAAAAATAACCCATGGGAAGGGCTGATTTGCCGATGAGGAATTAGTATGCCGACTCGCTTTCAGCCTTCCCCGTTGGAGTCCAAGAAGGCCCTTTTTAGGAAGGGTTGCAGCGGGGAATTCAGAATTTCTTCTAAAATCCAATCGATTTTCCAGTCGATTTCTAAATAGGAAGAAATGGAAAAATAAGAATGATTATCCTCTTGATTCGTTGCGTCAGTACCCAACCAAGATCCCCCCATAGAAAGGGGTCGAAGGGATACAAAGTGATACAAAAAGACTTCTGTTCGATTTTTGAGTCTATCTATAAGAGGAGATCATATGAAAAATGTAACCGATGCTTTCCTTTCTTTAGGCCACTGGCCATTCGCCGGGAGTTTCGGGTTTAATACCGATATTTTAGCAACAAATCCAATAAATCTCAGTGTAGTGATTGGGGTATTGATCTTTTTTGGAAAGGGAGTGTGTGCGAGTTGTTTCTTTCAAGAATAGGCTGGATCCAACCAGCTGTACTTTTTCCGTTCTAACTAGGAACAAAAGGTGCATGAGCTTGCGAATTCCTTCTAAATAAATGAAAAAATTTAGAAATCATAGGAAAGAACCATAGCATTTCGTAATTCATTGGTCAATAGACTTTGATTCTCTATCACCTAATAATGTGGGATCAGTAACATGGTTAAAGCTAAATCATTTGAAGTCCAGACGCAGCATGGTATTCTTTCTACCCCTATATTAAAATATCTATATTATAATATAGATATTTTAATATAGAGATGACTTCAAATAAAATCAGTTTATTGGTATAGAACACTCATATCGATAAACTGATTGAAACTACTTATTGGATTTGATTCCCTTTTTAGACAATGCTCAATGGACAACCTATCTAGTATTGTGTCTTAAAGGAAGAAACCATTTTTGGATTGCAAAAAGAAAACTAAACAACTTTGCTGACAATTACATAGTTTTTGTTTGGTCAGAAGAGTCCTCCGAATCTTTTTGTCTTGGATTCGTGATTCCTTTCAAAAAATTTTTCTTTTTGAATATGACGAGAGAATAGAGGATAGGCTCATTACATTCAAAAAAGAGATCTGAATCTACCATACCAAATACGGAATTGAAGTAATTGAGCGTGAGAGCCAAATGAATCGAAAGATTCATGTTTGGTTCGGGAAGGGATCATGGAAATTTTGAAAGGAATGGAAATAATCTACTTTCATTAAGTGATTTATTAGATAATCGAAAGCAGAGAATCGTGAATACTATTCGAAATTCAGAAGAATTACGCGAGGGAGCTATTGAACAGTTGGAAAAAGCCCGGGCTCGCTTACGTAAAGTAGAAATAGACGCAGATCAGTATCGAGTGAATGAATACTCTGCGATAGAACGAGACAAATTGAATTTGATTAATTCCATTTATACGACTTTGGAACAACAAGAAAATAACAACAAGGAAACTCTTCGTTTTGAACAACAAAGGGCGATTAATCAAGTCCAACAATGGGTTTTACAACAAGCCTTAGAAGGAGCTTTAGGAACTCTGAATAGTTGT